CGTACACGTCACGGGCATCCTGCTTTTCTATGTTCAATCGATTTGGATGTAATTATTGAGAGTGAAAATATTATGCATAATGTGACTATTCCACCAAAAAGTTTTCTTTTAGTTCAAAATAATCAATATGTCGAATCGGAACAAGTGATTGCTGAGATTCAGGCGGGAGCCTACACTTTGAATTTTAAAGAGAGGGTTCGAAAACACATCTATTCTGATTCAGAGGGAGAAATGCACTGGAGTACTGATGTGTACCATGTGCCCGAATTTACATATAGTAGCGTACACCTCTTGCCAAAAACAAGTCATTTATGGATATTATCGGGGGGTTCATGCAGATCTAATGTAGTTGCTTTTTCACTCTACAGGGATCAAGATCAAATGAATATTCATTCTCTTTCTCTTTATGTCGAACGAAGAGAGATTTCTAGCCTCTCGCTCTCGGTGAATAATGATCAAGCAAGACACAAATCATTTCGTTCTGATTTTTCTGCTAAAAAAGAAGTTGGAATTCGTGAGATGTCTGAGTATTCGGGATTTAATAGAATCATAGGTACTGGTCATTGTAATCTCATACATCCTGCAATTCTCCACGCGAATTCAGATTTATTGGCAAAAAGGCAAAGAAACCGATTTCTTATTCCATTCCACTCGATTCAAGAACAAGAGAAAGAGCTAATACCCCATTCGGGTATCTCGATTGAAATACCCATAGGGGGTATTTTCCGTCGAAATAGTATTCTTGCTTATTTCGACGATCCTCGATACAGAAGAAAGGGTTCCGGAATTACTAAATATGGGACTCTGGGGGCGCGTTCAATTGTCAAAAAAGAGGACTTGATTGAGTATCGAGGACTCAAAAAAATTAAGACAAAATACCAAATGGAAATAGATCGCCTTTTTTTCATTCCCGAGGAAGTGCATATTTTTCCCGAATCTTCTTACCTAATGGTACGGAATAATAGTATCATTGGAGTAGATACACGAATCACTTTAAATATAAGAAGCCGAGTGGGCGGATTGGTCCGAATGGAGAGAAAAAGGGGGGGGGTTGAACTAAAAATATTTTCGGGAGATATCCATTTTCCCGGAGAGATAGATAAGATATCCCGACACAGTGGTATCTTGATACCGTCAGACAGGGAAAAAAAAGAACTTAAGGAAGCCACTAAGGAATCAAAAGAATTGAAAAAATGGATCTATGTTCAACGGATCACACCTACCAAAAAAAAGTATTTTGTTTTGGTTCGACCCGTAGTCACATATGAAATAGCGGACGGTATAAATTTAAAAACACTCTTCCCCCAGGAGCCCCTGCGGGAAAAGGATAATATGCAATTTCGAGTTGTCAATTATGTCCTTTATGGGAACGGCAAGGCTGCTCGGGGAATTCCTGATACAAGTATTCAATTAGTTCGGACGTGTTTAGTGTTGAATTGGGACCAAGACAAAAAAAGTTCTTCCGTCGAAGAGGTTTGTGCTTCCTTTGTTGAAGTACGTACAAATGGTCTGATGCGCGATTTCTTAAGAATCAACTTAGTAAAATCCCAAATTTCATATATCAGAAAAAGGAATCATCCGTCAGGTTCAGGATTGATCTCTGATAATGGTTTTGTTCGCACTAATAGCAATTTGTTTTATTCCGTTTTTGGGAAGGCGGGGGTTGAACAATCACTTAGCCAAAATCAAGGAACTATTCGTACGTTGTTGAATAGAAATAAGGAGTGCCAATCTTTGATAATTTTGTCATCATCTAATTATTTTCGAATGGGTCCATTGAACGATGTAAAATATCCCAATGTGATAAAACAATCAATTCCAATTCAAAAGGATTCTCTAACTCCAATTAGGAATTCGTTGGGACCTTTAGGAACAGTCCTTCAAATTGCGAATTTTTATTCATTTTACTATTTAATAACTCATAATCGTCGCCCGGTAACTAAATATTTGAAACTTGACAATTTAAAACAGCCTTGTCAAGTACTTAACTATTATTTAATGGATGAAAGGGGGGAAATTTATAATCCTGATACAGACAGTAAGATCATTTTGAATCCATTTAATTTGAATTGGTATTTTCTCCATCATAATTATTGTGAGGAAACGTCCCCGATAATTAGTCTTGGGCAGTTTCTTTGTGAAAATGTATGTATAACCAAAAACGGACCACACCTAAAATCGGGTCAAGTTTTAATTGTTAAAGTTAACTCTGTAATAATACGATCAGCTAAGCCTTATTTGGCTACTCCTGGAGCAACTGTTCATGGGCATTATGGGGAAATCCTTTACGAAGGGGATACATTAGTTACATTTATATATGAAAAATCGAGATCCGGTGATATAACGCAGGGTCTTCCAAAAGTAGAACAAGTGTTAGAAGTGCGTTCGCTTGATTCAATATCGATGAACCTAGAAAAGAGAGTTGAGGGTTGGAACGGGCGTATAACAAGAATTCTTGGGATTCCTTGGGGATTCTTGATTGGTGCTGAGCTAACTATAGTGCAAAGTCGTATCTCTTTGGTTAATAAGATCCAAAGGGTTTATCGATCGCAGGGGGTGCAGATCCATAATAGGCATATAGAAATTATTGTACGTCAAATAACATCAAAAGTCTTGGTTTCAGAAGATGGAATGTCGAATCTTTTTTTACCCGGCGAACTGATTGGATTGTTACGAGCGGAACGAACGGGGCGCGCTTTGGAAGAAGTGATCTGTTATCGAGCTATCTTGTTGGGAATAACGAGAGCATCTCTCAATACTCAAAGTTTTATATCCGAAGCAAGTTTTCAAGAAACCACACGCGTTTTAGCAAAAGCAGCTATCCGAGGACGTATCGATTGGTTGAAAGGACTGAAGGAAAACGTTGTTCTGGGGGGGATAATACCCGTTGGTACCGGATTCAAAGGATTAGTGCACTGTTCAAGGCAGCATAACACCATTCTTTTGGAAAGACAAAAACAAACAGGGAATTTATTCGGGGGGGAAATGAGAGATATTTTCTTACACCACAGACAATTATTTGACTCTTGCATTTCAACGACTTTCCATGATACATCAGAGTAATTGCTTAGAGGGTTTAATGAGTCCTAGGAATGTATTCTTTTAACTATTTGTGATCGTTTTATTTCTTAATGGTAAGAAAAAAGGGATAATAATGAATAGGAAGTAATGAACGGCCTGGGTCGTGTATCAACGGTCAATCTCTGGTAGAAGAGAAGGTTCCCTCGGAACAATTATTTATTTCAGGGCGCCTCGTCTCTTAAAAAAAAAGAGGAAGTGGGGTAGAAATGGCAAGAAGATATTGGAACATCCATTTGGAAGAGATGATGGAAGCAGGAATTCATTTTGGTCATGGTACTCGGAAATGGAATCCTAGAATGTCACCTTATATATCTGCAAAACACAAAGGTATTCATATTACAAATCTTACTCGAACTGCTCGTTTTTTATCAGAAGCTTGTGATTTAGTTTTTGATGCAGCAAGTAGGGGAAAACTATTCTTAATTGTTGGTACTAAAAATAAAGCTGCTGATTCAGTCGCCCGAGCTGCACTAAAGACTCGGTGTCATTATGTTAATAAAAAATGGCTCGGCGGTATGTTAACGAATTGGTCCACTACAGAAACGAGACTTCGCAAGTTCAGGGATTTGAGAACAGAACAAAAAAGGGGAAGACTTGACAGTCTTCCCAAAAGGGATGCCGCTATTTTGAAAAGACAATTATCACGCCTGCAAACGTATCTGGGTGGGATTAAATATATGACGAGGGTCCCCGATATTGCAATCATCATTGATCAGCATGAAGAATATAGGGCTCTTCGAGAATGTATCACTTTGGGAATTCCAACAATTTGTTTAATCGATACAAATTGTGACCCCGATCTCGCAGATATTTCCATTCCAGCAAACGATGACGCTATAGCTTCAATCCGATTAATTCTTAACAAATTAGTATTCGCAATTTGTGAGGGTCGCTCTAGCTATATATGAAATCGTTGATTAATAATAAGACAAATAAATGATTTTGGTAACTCCATGGATTTATGGCTTGGGTACTATTCCTGAATCGCACAAAAGAAAAGAAACAAAAACTGGTGGATATTATGTAATTAGCGGATATTCAAAATATACAATTCAAGTAGACAAGTCGAAAAGAAGATGGTTGAATCAAAATAATTCCTTTTGAATTTCTATTTCGGTCAGAGGGCAATATGAATGTTCTATCATGTTCCATCAACACACTAAAGGGGTTATACGATATATCCGGTGTGGAAGTAGGCCAACATTTCTATTGGCAAATAGGCGGGTTCCAAGTCCATGCCCAAGTACTTATTACTTCTTGGGTTGTAATTGCTATCTTATTAGGTTCAGCCTTTATAGCCGTTCGGAATCCACAAACCGTTCCGACTGCCGGTCAAAATTTCTTCGAATATGTCCTTGAATTCATTCGAGACGTGAGCAAAACTCAGATTGGAGAAGAATATGGCCCATGGGTTCCCTTTATTGGAACTATGTTTCTTTTTATTTTTGTTTCGAATTGGTCAGGTGCTCTTTTACCTTGGAAAATCATAGAGTTACCTCATGGGGAGTTAGCCGCACCCACGAATGATATAAATACTACCGTTGCTTTAGCTTTGCTCACGTCAATAGCATACTTCTATGCAGGTCTTTCCAAAAAGGGATTAGGTTATTTCAGTAAATACATTCAACCGACTCCAATTCTTTTACCCATTAACATTTTAGAAGATTTCACAAAACCCTTATCACTTAGTTTTCGACTTTTCGGGAATATATTAGCCGATGAATTAGTAGTTGTTGTTCTTGTTTCTTTAGTCCCTTTAGTGGTTCCTATACCTGTCATGTTCCTTGGATTATTTACAAGCGGTATTCAAGCTCTTATTTTTGCAACTTTAGCTGCGGCTTATATAGGCGAATCTATGGAGGGACATCATTGACTCGTTTTCGAAATTGTCTTTTTTTTTGTAGCTTAGAACAAGGCAATCTATGCGTAACTCAAGATAATGGACTTAGGAAACATACATATACAAACATAAATCGACAAATACAGAATATACGGCCAAGAGTCGTATAAACAAAAATTACGATATTGGGGAATTTTAGAAAAAGATCCTTTCGATCTCTTTCCTAAAATTCCTCTTTGGCCTGATTATATCATACCCACCGCCAACTAATATTCTCTTTATATTGTTTTGTTCATTTTTGTTCATTCAATTCCAATAGCAAATAGCAATGAATAAAAATTCTTATAGTATAACAATAACGGGCAGGTGATTAAAAAAAAGAAAAGAACAGTGCTTTCTAAAATGATTCCCCTTTTAGTTGATTTTAGTCAATTCTTCAATTCAACGATTGAAAAAAAGAAAATATAATAAATAAGAAATTGCATGGCCGTACCTCAATCAAATACTTCTATTTAGTTCTATTCAACGATTCGCCCCAATGAATTCGTCTATTTCGATTGTAGCCATGTTGGATAATGATAAATAAAAGGAATAGAAAAAATTCTAAAAAAAAGAGAGTCGTAAAAAAGGGGTGATTTGGCGAGGGGGCCTTATTTAGGTATATGGAATCAAATGCCAACTCTTGTGGATTTCTTGAAAAGGGGTTCTAGAATACGATTGACTTTAAGAGACGAATAATACTTTGAATCTAAGATATGAATAGTTGGTTTACGTTATGGAAGAAAGACATGTATATGGGATATTAGATATTGCTAGTTATATATGAACTAAAGATATATCGAATCCACCCCACTCTTGTGACTATTGTGAATTTCGATAAGGATTCCAATATAAATTGTTCGATTTCGTCTTTGCTTTGACTGGGAATTGAATCAATAAAAATAAAGAGATCAAATAAAGAAAACGAACGAATAATTCAAAAAGGGGTCCCAAAAAAAGAAATGAAAGAATAAAAGTAAAAGTCGTATGGATTCACAAAAATCCTGTGTTGTGCCCGTGGATCGGAACTAAAAAATAGATATCGAAATAGTTTTGATGGTTCAATAATAATATTATTATTACTCCAATTCGGAGTTCTTAGTTACTTCCGCTGGGTGAATCCTAGTGACGGAATAATTAAGTCATAATTCATTGGAATTGGACGATTGTATCATTAACGATTTATTTAGTTTTTCTTTATTTTAGTGCGAGGAACTTATCATGAATCCACTGATTTCTGCCGCTTCCGTTATTGCCGCTGGGTTGGCTGTTGGGCTTGCTTCTATTGGACCTGGAGTTGGTCAAGGTACTGCTGCGGGCCAAGCAGTAGAGGGGATTGCGAGACAACCCGAGGCGGAGGGAAAAATACGCGGTACTTTATTGCTTAGTCTGGCTTTTATGGAAGCTTTAACAATTTATGGGCTGGTTGTAGCATTAGCGCTTTTATTTGCGAATCCTTTTGTTTAATCCTATAAATAGGAAAGGAAATTGACTTCTTTTTTTCTCTTATTTAGTATATCTGTGTTTCGGGCTTTTTTGAATTCTATCAAGATTTAACTCCCCCAATTGCAAGGAATGATTTGAGGATGAGGAATTCAAATAGAAAATAAGCATATCAATTCGCTTTTTCTTTCCCTCTCTTAGTCTAAAGGAAACCCTCTTTTTAAGGGATGTTGCAACAAACGAGAGGTTTTGCAATTGACAGAAGTCTCGGTCCCTAATACTAAAAAGTAGCTTTCTTAGCGGGAATCTCCAATTGCCAGTTCAAAGAAAGGATTTCGAAATCGAATTTTTGACTCTGTGTCGAAATAGGCAAATTACTAAAAAAAAGACAAAAAAAATTCAAAAAATATAGAAATATTATGTAATTACGTAGAAAAAAAAAAAGAACTGCGTTCTTTTTTTTTAGTCTATCTAAAAGAGGAGATCATATGAAAAATGTAACCGAATCTTTCGTTTCTTTGGTTCACTGGCCATTCGCCGGGAGTTTCGGGTTTAATACCGATATTTTAGCAACAAATCCAATAAATCTAAGTGTAGTGATTGGTGTATTGATCTTTTTTGGAAAGGGAGTGTGTGCGAGTTGTTTATTTCAAGAATAGGCTGGACCCAACCAGCTGCACTTTTTTTTCGTTGTAACTAAGGACCAAAGGGAAAAGGGTGCATGATTCCGCGAATTACTTTTGAATCAACTTCAAATCATATTTAAGAACCATAGCATTTCGTGATTTGTTGGGAAATCTATTTTGATTCTCTATGAAACAAACCAACAATGTGGGACCATTAACATGGTTAAAGCTAAAGTTTGAAGTCCAGACAAAGCACCGTACTCTTTCTACTACTATGTTTTACTATAGAATAGAAATGTTTTCAAAATGAATAGTTAATAAAAAAAATTGGCATTTTTTTTCGATATAAAACACTCATGTTGATAAAAGATTTGAGCCTTTTAGTGGTATTGGAAATTTGATTGGAAAATATTGGAAAAATTGGTATTTCAAACAACCCCTTTTCGTGCTGAATCGATGGCCTATGTATAA